GGATTTCTGACCACATTCTCCATAGGTCCCTCTTAGATCTTCTTTCTCCAATCTTGGATTAGGGAAGAAGGAGATATTCGCGACTACTGGCGGTTTCATTATGGGGCAGCTCATGATCTTCATATCGATCTATTATCCACCTCTGTATCTATTCTTTCTTAGCTAAACGGGTGGAGGATCCACCCAATTTGTTTATATCATGGGCTCGAAAAACGGATCCAAATTTGACTGAAATGCACGATCTTCACAGGTATCACTTTTCACGATACCTAAAAGGTGCAATAGCCATTTTGAACCATTTCCTATACTATAAGAGAATGGTTTCCATTACTTTGAGAAATGGATTCTTATATCAAACTATAGCTATTACATTAAAGAAGTAATAGAAGTCGAAGACGCAGAATGGTAGTGAATAGAGAGAAAGATTCTTCTGATTTTCTTGTTCCTGAAAATATTCTATCTATCTCCTAGACGCCGTAGAGAATTGAGAATTTTCATGTCTTTCAATTCTCGTACTCGTAATTGGAAAGTTACGGAAGGAGACCCGTCATTTTGCAATGAAAACAACATATAAAACTCTGGCAAATTTCGAAATCAGGCCAAGCGTCTTAATACATATGCAAAAAAATTCATTATTGGCCCACCATTGATTAGAAGATTTCGCTTGTATGAATCGCTATTGGTTTGATACGAATAATGGCAATCGTTTCAGTATGTTAAGGATACAATACAGATGTATCCACAATTCATTTAGAGTTACTTAATAGCCTATTTCTTATACCATATCTCTATCCCGTGAAATTATCGAGCCGAAAGATGGATGCATATGCTGTGTTTCATTTTGCTAAATGATATCAATTAAATGGTGTATCAATTCCATAAATTGGATATAGCAATAAAAAAACCAGCAAAATTCTTTCTAATATTTTAGATAGAGGAAACATCTAAAATATTAGAAAGAATGTACTCTTCTATCCAAATCCAATTTGCATTGATAAAATCAATCCAAATTCCAGTAGTAGATGAATAATTGCAAATTTTTGTGTGTACGAGATTAGAATAACTTCAAAATAACTGACATAATTTTTTATTTTTCCTGATCAGAAAAATATATGAAAAAGAAAGGAGGTAGAAAAATTTTGGGATTTATGGTTAAAGAAGAAAAAGAAGAAAACAGAGGTTCTGTTGAATTTCAAGTATTTAGTTTCACCAATAAGATACGGAGACTTGCTTCACATTTGGAATTACACAAAAAAGATTTTTCATCCGAAAGAGGTCTACGAATACTTTTGGGAAAACGTCGACGTTTGCTAGCTTATTTGGCAAAGAAAAATAGAGTACGTTATAAGAAATTAATCAGTCAGTTGAATATTCGGGAGCAGTAATTTAATCGTTCGAATTTTTTTCTTTTTTTATTAGTAGTCTTATAGTAGTCTTAGATTTTGCATTTTGATGAGCCTCGTTTTGAGGAATTCATGGAATAATCCATTTTCATGGAATAATGAATTAAGGAAGAAAGGATATGAGTCTACCGCTTACAAGAAAAGATCTCATGATAGTCAATATGGGCCCTCAACACCCATCAATGCATGGTGTTCTTCGACTGATCGTTACTCTTGATGGTGAAGATGTTATTGATTGTGAACCCATATTAGGCTATTTACACAGAGGAATGGAAAAAATCGCGGAAAACCGAACTATTAAGAGATGAGGGAAATAGAGAGATGGTAGAAGGGGATAGGAAAGGGGAAGATATTTGTAAATTCCTTAAGTTAAGAAAGAAAAAAGAATAAAAATACGGATACATAACATAAAAAAAAGAATAAATAAGACGAAATTCGTCCTCCTCCTACATATTTAATTTCTTCTCCTATACAAAAACTAACAAGACCCACCCCATTGGTAATTCCATCAATGACACCTTTATCAAAAAATTCCGTTAGTTCGGTTAATGCTCTTATACCGAAGGTAAAGACCCTAGTATAGAAAATATCTATATAACCGCGATTATATGACCAACTGTATATATTTTTTTTTATTTTATCAAAAAAGTAGGAAAAAGGACTTTCCTTGTAAAAGGAATTTTGTAAATCCAAATTCTGAAAAAAAGAATAAGAGGATCCATAGAAAATATATGCAATGAATAAACCGAAGATAGCTAAACTTACAGAATAAATTGCATTAGTAAAAAATTCATATGAATTTATGGAAGAATTAGAACTTTCCTGGGTAAAGTTTATTGAGGGAGTTAACCACTTTGATAATATGGTTAACCCCCCTATTCCATTATCCGTCGCTCCATTATCAAAAGAGATTCCTATGAATCCAATGAACAAAGTAAAAAGCAGTAATATAAGAAGAGGAAATAACATAGTATTTTCCGTTTCATGCGGATAGGCAAAAGTTTTTTTAGCCCCAAAGGACGTACTAAAGGATCCTATCCTATTTGTTGTATTACCTTGAATTTTTGGTATATTTTGTAAAAAAAAAGAAACTCCATTCTTTGTTGTTGATAAAATGAAACCCCTATTCACTCCTTTGGGTATCCTTTTTCCCCACAAGGATATTGAATACAAGGGACCCTCTTTAGTGCTACTATAATTTTGAAAATGAACGCGCAAATACCCATCAAATGTAAGTAAATATATCCGAAACATATAAAAGGCAGTTAATCCTGCAGTAAAGGAAGCTATTATTCCAAAAAAGGGCGAATATAACCAACTATTACTAAGGATCTCATCTTTGGACCAAAAGCAAGCAAGAGGTGGAATACCACAAAGAGAAAGTGTACCCCATAAAAAAGCGGATCTTGTAATTGGAATATATTTTCTTAAACCGCCCATAAGAACCATATTCTGACTTTTATCTGGTGAATATCCAACAAGAGGTTCCATTGAATGAATAATTGATCCGGATCCCAAGAACAATAAAGCTTTTGAATAAGCATGAGTGATCAAATGAAATAAAGCAGCTTGATAAGAACCTATACCTAAAGCTAACATCATATAACCCAATTGAGACATTGTAGAATAGGCTAAGCTTCTTTTAATATCTCTCTGAGCAAGAGCTAAAGTAGCTCCTAAGAAGAGTGTTATTGTACCTACTAAAGAAATTAAACTCATTATCAAAGGTAGAGATATGAAAAGAGGAAGAAGTCGAGCTAGAAGAAAAATACCCGCAGCAACCATAGTTGCTGCGTGTATAAGAGCTGAAATGGGAGTGGGTCCTTCCATAGCATCGGGTAACCATACGTGAAGAGGGAATTGTGCGGATTTCGCAACTGCACCAAGGAATAATAAAAAAGCACACAAAGTAGTAAGTAAAGAATTAATTCCATTATTAGGAATCCAGTTATTAGCTATTTTGAACAAATCCCTAAACTCTAAACTACCTGTTATCCAAAAAAAACCTAAAATTCCTAATAATAGACCAAAATCCCCTACACGATTAGTTACAAAAGCTTTTTGACAAGCACTCGCTGCGATTGGTCGTGTAAACCAAAAGCCTATCAATAAATAGGAACACATTCCTACGAGTTCCCAAAAAAAATAAATTTGTATCAAATTGGAGCTAGTAACCAATCCTAGCATGGAAGTATTGAAAAAACTTATATAAACAAAAAATCTCAAATACCCTTCATCGTGAGACATATAACCGTCACTATAAATAAGAACCAGGATTCCTACAGTAGTAATTAGTATTAACATAATAGAAGTAAGCGGGTCAATCAAGTATCCAAATTCTAAAGAAAAATCATTATTGACGGTCCAAGACCATAGATATTGATAGATAGAACTTCCATTTATTTGTTGAATAGACAGTTGAACTGAGAATACCATAGCTATACTTAAGAGTAAAACACTAGGAAAAGCCCATATGCGACGAAGATTTTTTGTTGCTGTCGGAATAAAAAAAAGGCCAAATCCCATTGACATAATAACTGGAAGTGGGAGAAGAGGGATTACCCATGCATATTGATATATATGTTCCATAAGAAAAGAAGTTGCAATTTTTACTTGAAATTTTTACTTGAATTTTTCTATAAAATAAAAGGGTTTCCGATTCACCAAATCAATTCTTATCTCTTTCTGAAGGAATAAATAAAAAGAATAAGAAAAAATACTGGAATTCTTAATTTTTTCAAAAATTTATTTCATTGAGATAATCTAAAATTCAAAATGGGTTTAATTGGTTAAATTCAAAAAGTTAATCAAAAAACTTCGTTACCTAATTATTACCTAAATAAGGATATTTAGTAAAATAAAAAAAAGGTTGAATCCTTTTACTTTCTATTCATTTTTAGATTTCTTTAAAACAAAGATGAAGCAGCTCTCTTGTTTCGTAACTGATTGATTGAATTCCAATGAAAAGAAAACCCATGTTTATAAAAAATTATAAAAGAGTTCTTACTTCATATAGAACTCAAATCCTAATGACTATAATTACCTAAGTTTAAGAATGTCTTGTTTAAGAGACTCCGTATTTTTTGTTTTGATGGGTATTCCATAATGGAATACCATTCTGAACTTAATTAACTATTTGGATTCCCCCTTCTTTTTATCCACCCATCTTATATAGGGGATAGGCTTCCATACCGTATATCTATATATGGAGTATACTTGATATATAAATATCTATAAATAGATTTAAAGGGGAAACCTTTCCATATATTCTATATTATTAAAACAAAGTATAAAATATATATATACGGAAAAAAATTCAGAATGTCAGTATCTTTCAGTATCTAAGTATAAATACTAAGAAAAAGAGGAAAGAAGGATTGATTTGCCACAATAGATGTCTTTCACATACAACTAGAAAAAAATAATTTCCTTTTTGAATGGCTGTTCCAAAAAAACGTATTTCATTGTCAAAAAAGCGTATTCGTAAAAATATTTGGAAGAAAAAAACTTATTTTTCCATAGTACACTCTTACTCTTTAGCAAAATCAAGATCATTTTCCAGCGGGAATGAACATCCAAAACCAAAGGGTTTTTTGGGGCAACAACAACAAACAAATAATAAGTAATACGGTTTTGGAATAATCTGAATTGACCTATCAAAAAATTATTCCAATTACTTAAATATGAATAATTTCGATTAATTAATTAATGTACTTTTATGTGTTGAATTACTCAGTACAATATTGTTAGAACAAACTCCTCTGATATATAGAATAAAAGTTTTGGTATACTGTGTGCTAAGTATTCTTTCCCTATCAATGATCCATTAATTTTTCATAATAGAATTCTCATATTTTATTATGAGAATTCTATTATGAAAAGTGGAGTATTCTTGCAATAGTACTTATGGCTTCCATTTTCTCCAAAATCGTTGGTTTAATGTTAGTAAAGTAAATCCTATTAATATTAATAGGAGCATAAAGTTTGATTCTATAAATTTTTCCTTTTATTGAAAGAATTCTCAAAATTTAAGGGAGAAACTAATTAGAAAAAAAAAGAGTTCCAACTCTTTCAAGCAGTCTTTCTATTCTATTAGGCACAGCAAGAGTTTATTGTAAAAAAAATTGCAATGATACTACCAAACGAAGTCTATTTTAATGAAGACTCTAATGTTCCTAAATTTTATAGACTTTCCCAATCTCGACGATTCGCGAGATAATAGCTATTATTCTTTTAAGTTACCCATTATTTGAAGTTAGCCGCCATGGTGAAATTGGTAGACACGCTGCTCTTAGGAAGCAGTGCTCAAGCATCTCGGTTCGAATCCGAGTGGCGGCATTCTCGAAAAAGAATACAATAGATTAGAAAATGGATTCAATTCGAAATTTACAATTTTGTAATGGGACCTTCCCCTTATGCTATTTGCAACTTTAGAACATATACTAACTCATATCTCTTTCTCAACCATTTCTATTGTGATTACGATTCATTTGATAACCTTATTAGTTCGTGAACTTGGGGGATTACGTGATTCGTCAGAAAAAGGAATGATAGTTACTTTTTTCTCTATAACAGGATTCCTAGTTTCTCGTTGGGCTTCTTCGGGACATTTTCCATTAAGTAATTTATATGAGTCATTGATCTTCCTTTCATGGGCTCTGTATATTCTTCATACCATTCCTAAGATACAGAACTCTAAAAATGATTTAAGCACAATAACTACGCCAAGTACTATTTTAACGCAAGGCTTTGCCACATCGGGTCTTTTAACTGAAATGCATCAATCCACAATACTAGTACCTGCTCTACAATCTCAGTGGTTAATGATGCATGTCAGTATGATGTTACTAAGCTATGCAACTCTTTTGTGCGGATCCTTATTATCTGCCGCTATTCTAATCATTAGATTTCGAAAGAATTTCCATTTCTTTTCTAAAAAGAAAAAAAATGTTTTATTTAAAACATTTTTCTTTAGTGATTTTAATGCAAAAAGAAGTGCTTTAAAAAGCACCTCTGTTCCTTCATTTCCAAATTATTACAAATATCAATTAACAGAGCGTTTGGATTCTTGGAGTTATCGTGTCATTAGTCTAGGATTTACCCTTTTAACCATAGGTATTCTTTGTGGAGCAGTATGGGCTAATGAGGCGTGGGGATCCTATTGGAATTGGGATCCTAAGGAAACTTGGGCATTTATTACTTGGACCATATTTGCAATTTATTTACATAGTAGAACAAATCCAAATTGGAAGGGTACGAATTCGGCACTTGTAGCTTCGATAGGATTTCTTATAATTTGGATCTGCTATTTTGGTATCAATCTATTAGGAATAGGTTTGCATAGTTATGGTTCGTTTACATTAACACCTAAATGATTACATAAACTGAAACCTTCATGAAATGCACGTTTTTACTTTTTTGTTTTATTTGAGAACCCTTTGAACGCCCTCTCAAAGGGTTCTCAAATAAAACAAAAAAGATCTAATTAGACTTTTTACTTTTTTCTGCATTAATAGTAATAGAGCGGACTAATTAAAAAAACCTATTTAGGATAATAATTGGATAAGAGAGCCTCTACCCTGTCAACGGATAGGGAGAGAACTAAATCTGGATAAATACCAATACCTATTACTGGTAAAAAGATACAGATTAAAATAAAGAGTTCCCGTGGTCCAGAATCCACAAAATTTGCGTTTGGAACATTAAATAGCTTGTATCCATAGAACATCTGGCGTAACATAGATAATAAATAAATAGGGGTTAATATCATTCCGATTGCCATTACAAAAGTAATTAGCATTTTTGGCATTAACAGAAATTTTGGACTAGTAATTAGTCCAAAAAAGACTACTAATTCTGCGACAAAACCACTCATTCCTGGTAAGGCAAGAGAAGCCATTGAAAAGCTACTAAACATAGTAAAAATTTTCGGCATTGGGATAGATATTCCCCCAAGTTCTTCGAGATAAACAAGACGCATTCTATCAGAAGCCGTTCCTGCCAAGAAAAAAAGTGTAGCACCAATAAATCCATGGGATAATATTTGTAAAATAGCTCCATTGAGTCCAATGTTGGTTATGGAACCAATTCCTATAATTATGAAACCCATATGAGATACGGAGGAATAGGCTATTCTTTTTTTGAAATTTCGTTGACCAAGAGAAGTTGAAGCTGCATAGATTATCTGGATAGCTCCTATTATTACCAACCAGGGCGAAAATAGATAATGAGCATGAGGTAATAATTCCATGTTGATACGAATCAATCCATATGCTCCCATCTTTAATAAGATTCCCGCTAAAAGCATACATGTACTATAATGAGCTTCCCCATGGGTATCTGGTAACCACGTATGTAGGGGTATAATCGGCAATTTGACAGCATAAGCAATAAGGAAGCCAAAATATAAAAGTATTTCCAAGGTTGCTGGGTATGATTGATTAATTAATCTTTCCAAATCTAATCCTGGTTCATTGGAACCATATAAGCCCATACCCAGAACTCCGATTAAGAAAAAAATGGAACCGCCTGCAGTATACAAAATAAATTTTGTAGCTGAATATAAACGCCTCTTTCCCCCCCACATGGATAAAAGTAAGTAAACAGGAATTAATTCTAACTCCCACATGATAAAAAAAAGTAAAAGATCTCGCGAAGAAAATAATCCTATTTGACCACTATACATTGCGAGCATCAGGAAATAGAATAATCGCGAATTCCGGGTAACTGGCCAAGCTGCTAAAGTAGCTAAAGTAGTTATAAATCCTGTCAATAAAATAGATCCTACTGAAAGTCCATCGATTCCCAATCTCCAGTGAAAATCGAGGATATCTATCCATTTATAATCCTCCTTTAGTTGGATTAAGGGATCCTCCAGTTGGAAATGATAACAGAATGCATAAGTCATTAGAAGGAATTCTAATAAACAAATGGATATAGTATACCACCTAATGATTTTGTTTCCCCTATGGGGTAAAAAGAAAATTAATAAACCTGCAAATATCGGCAAAACAACAAGTATTGTTAACCAAGGAAAATAACTCATGATAAAGTGATAAAGACAAGATACGTTTTGACCAGAAAAGCCCGTGCTCGATTATTTCAAGCACAGGCTTCTTCGGTAAAGAGGAATCAGACGATTCGAATGAAGTTTTTTGTAACGTATCAATAAGATAGAGCCATACTACGGGTTGTTTCAGGTCCTAAATAAACACGGACACTTAAAAAATCTGTCGGGCAAGCGGATTCGCATCTTTTACAACCCACACAATCTTCAGTTCTCGGCGCGGAAGCAATTTGCTTGGCTTTACATCCATCCCAAGGTATCATTTCTAATACATCTGTTGGACAAGCTCGTACACATTGAGTGCATCCTATACATGTATCGTAAATTTTTACGGAATGTGACATTGGATCTATAAATTTTTCTTTTCAACATAAAATTTTTCGATCTGGTAAAAATGAAATTAGTACTATCATGAGTCATATGTATTGTAGACACCAGACGAAGCAATGGTTTATCCAAACCTCAAAAAAAATATATATATATTTTTTTTAATCCGTTTGTGAGAAAGCGTGAAAAAAGCCAAGAGACTTGAATTTTTGACTTCAATAATCAGAATTATATGAATTGTAGATACAAATTCGAATTAGCCAATAAATTGGCTATCGTCTTTTCAATATAAATTATTGCAATATTAAAATTGCAATATCAATGAATTACAAAAATTCATTTAAGTGAAAAAGAATACTATGCAATAACCTATTAAAAAAAAAATGTATATTCTCAAATAATACTAAGAAAATAGTATTGATTTCCATTCATCTTAATATTCAATATTATTATATATGCGCCTTTGTTTATAGGATTGTATATCTAATTATTCAATAAATTAGATTGATTGACACGAGTTGATTTCCTATTACGATGGATGGAAGAAAGAATGGATAGTCCAATAGCGGCCTCAGCAGCCGCAAGGGCTATCACAAAAATTGCAAAAATGTCTCCTTTTAATTGGCGACTATCAAATAGATCAGAAAATGTTACGAGATTTAGATTAATTGAATTCAGTATAAGTTCAAGACATATTAGAGCTCTAACCATGTTTCGGCTTGTGATCAATCCATAGATACCAATCGAAAATAAATAGACACTCAAAAAAAGTACATGCTCAAACATCATTAATTAACTCCTTATAAATCTCGATTCATTTCAATATGAGGACAAGAATTGAACCGATTCAATTAATTACAATAGAACAATTACACAACAAAAGAGAAAAGAAAGAAGGTATTTGTTGGCAGTAGATCGGTTTTACTAAATCAAAATTTTGATTCTTTAGTTATTTATTTTAGATTTGCAATTCTTAGAATTTTTACTATTTCCAAATTTTCTTATTGCCGAGCCATAGTAATTGCACCTATTAAAGAAACTAGAAGAATTATGGAAATGAGTTCAAACGGAAGATAAAAATCGGTTGCTAAATGAATCCCAATTTGTTGAACATTATTTATGAGACCCTGTTCTACTATTTGGTTTGATCTTGTAGTCCAAAGAATTCCATACCATGACGTATCTGGGATAGTAGTCATTAGTGAAAAAACAATAGTTATACAAACTAGTGAAGTGAACCCATCTCCAATAGTCCAATAATTCTTATCTTTAGACCATTCTGAGCCATTTACGAACATTACGGCGAATATGATCAAGACATTTATGGCTCCCACATAAATAAGAAGTTGTGCCACAGCTACAAAGTAGGAATTTAATAAAAAATAGAATAAGGATATACAAACAAGAACTAATCCCAGCGAAAAGGCAGAATAAATGGGGTTGTTAAGTAATACTACTCCTAGACCCCCTAGTAGAAGAACAAATCCCCCAAATAGCATAAGAATCTCATGTATTGGTCCAGGTAAATCCATTATGGATAAAAAGAAATTAATAGTATAAAATTTTTCATGAACTGACTAAAACTAAAGGATTCAAGAAAGGCAAAAGGGATTAGGATATTTTTTGGGGGTATAAGCTGTATAGTTAGAAATTATATCACGAAAATCTAGTCTGATTTAAAATAATCAAAAATTCCGAATAAGCATGTAGTTATTCGTTTTTCTTTATAGTTAGTAAAGGATTATTCTTTTTTTATAACAAAAAGAAAAGAAAAAAATACGAATTTAGTAATCAGTAATCGTTCTTGAATTCGAAGATTTATCTTCCTCTATTTTACTTTTAGTAGAATTTCTAATTGTTTGAATTGTGTAATCTTCCATTATGGAGATCGGTAACCGACTTAAAGCAATTTGATTGTAATTCAATTCATGACGATCATAAGTAGAAAGTTCATACTCTTCAGTCATTGATAAACAGCTTGTCGGACAGTACTCAACACAATTGCCACAAAATATACAAACTCCGAAATCAATACTATAATTAAGCAATTGCTTCTTTTTAATATCCTTTTCAAATCTCCAATCCACAAGGGGTAGATCTATCGGACATACGCGAACACATACTTCACAAGCAATACATTTATCAAATTCAAAGTGGATTCGGCCCCGAAAACGCTCCGGTGTAATTGATTTTTCGTAAGGGTAGTGAATCGTTATAGGTAAACGATTTGTGTGGGATAAGGTAGTTATGAAACTTTGACCAATGTACCGTGTAGCACGTATTGTTTGTTGACCATAACTCATGAACCCAGTTACCATAGGGAACATATTCATTCTAAATATCTATGAAAAAAATATGTTTCTTTCTCTTGTTTGAGAGAACCTTTGTGTTGAAAATATTCTTACTGTTATTGTATTATCTTATTTATAGTGAAACAAGTTGGGAAGAGGTTGTTAATAAGAGATTGCCCAGAGAAATAGGTAAAAGAAATTTCCATCCAAGATTTAATAACTGATCCATTCTCATCCTGGGTAAAGTCCATCTTATTGTGATAGAAATGAAGAGAAATAAATAAGCTTTAGTTAATGTAATAAAGATACCTATTGTTATTTCCAAAATTCCAATTGGGTTATTCATTTGGAAAAAATCAAAAAAGGATATATAGGGAATAGATAAATTCCACCCGCCTAAGTAGAGAACTGTTACAAATAAAGAGGAAACTAATAAATTGAGGTAAGAAACAAGATAAAATAAACCATATTTTATACCGGAATATTCGGTTTGATAACCTGCTACTAATTCTTCCTCTGCTTCTGGTAAATCAAAAGGTAATCTTTCACATTCTGCCAACGAAGAAATTAGAAAAACTAGAAAACCTATAGGCTGGCGCCAAATATTCCATCCAAAAAAACCATACTTTGACTGTGCTTCAACTATATCAACTGTACTTGAACTGTTAGATAATCATAGTCGATGATAACATCACAGTTCCCATCGCTATTCCAAAACCGTACGTGAAACCTTAGCTTCATACGGCTTCTCTATGATCAGAAAAAAGAGAGGACTGTTTCGTTATTAGCCCCCGGGGCGCAGATAGAATTAGGTAAAATAAAATAGATGGCAAAGTCCTAAATTAGACCAAAGTAATTCTGTCTGCTAGAATAAGAAAAAGAGCTTCTGAATTGATCTCATCCTTTATAATATAATAAATTTATTTCTTTCTTCAGTAATAACTTAATCTTGGAATAAAATACTTGTTATAGGAATTAAATTAATAAATGAAAAGATTTGGGTATTAGTTCATAAGGAATTCTCTATGAATAGAGGAAGGAAATAATTCCAATTTTTTTGTATTGCACTCCACATCTTTTGTCCTACTCTTCTTTCCCTAGGTAGGGGGTATTTAAAATTAAAAAGAAAAAAAAAAAGGGGTAAAGGGTTAATTCGTTCTTTATAGCCATTTCCTTAACAAGTGAATGGGAACATACTCTGGATCGGAATACGAAGAAAGTACTACTTGATAATTTCCACTAATTTCAAGTCCTTATTATGATTCCTTTTATGGGGCAAAATCTCTAATATCTTAGATTCCCCATTCTTAATCCTTTATGTACTTTAGTGTTCCTAACCCTTCACTAACTTTTGATGGATTCTTCTTATGATTATAAGTTATAGTAATAACTAGGAATATTCTAGTAATGGAATTCCATATCGCGAATCCTTTATTCTTGCCCGCTTCAAGATAGGATGACTAATTAAAAAATATCAATCTTGGGATAAAGAGTTTACACTGCTTATATTTACTTCAACTTTTTTCTTGTACGTAGGAAATGAGATTTTTCTTTTTACTACAAATTTATAAGGTGTTTTGTTTCACTCATATAGCTATCTAGTTTAACTTACCAACCCGAATACGGAATAATAAAAGGAAGATAAATAGTTAATGGATTTTATAGGAAAAAGACCCTATTTTAACGAATCACACGTAGAGATATTGCTAGCACACAAAAAGTTAATGGTATTTCATAACTAATGGATTGAGCAGCAGCTCGTAGACCGCCTGAAAAAGAATATTTATTATTTGAGCTATATCCTGCCATAAGAAGACCGATAGGGGCAATACTTGAAATGGCAATCCATAAAAAAACACCAATACTAAGATCAGCTAAAACAAAATGATATCCCAAAGGGATAACTAAAAAACTTAATAAAATGGATATGACTGCTATAGAGGGTCCAATGCTAAATAAAGGAATATCCCCTCGGGATGGTAGTATATCCTCTTTTAAAAGTAGCTTAGTCCCATCTGCTATAGCTTGAAGCAGTCCCAGGGGGCCCGCATATTCAGGACCAATACGTTGTTGTATCGACGCGGATATTTCTCTTTCTAACCACACAATTACGAGTACCTCTATTGTGATTCCCAAAAGGAGGGTCAAAATGGGTAGAATCGATATGAGTCCATAGACTTCTTTTAATAATTCCGATTTCGAAAAAGAATTTATAGTTTCTACCTCTACCCTATCTATTATCATTTCAACGATCAACTTCTCCCATAATGATATCTATACTACCTAATATCGTCATGATATCAGCCAATTTCATTTTTTTAACTAGTTGAGGAAGAATTTGCAAATTAATAAAACCGGGTGGACGAATTTTCCATCTCCAGGGGAAAAGGCTATCATCTCCTACTAGATAAATTCCTAATTCACCTTTTGGGGCTTCCACTCTTACATAAAGTTCTTGCTTTGACAATTCAAAATTGGGTGAAGGTTTTTTACCAAGAAATCTATATTCAAAATCATTCCATTCGGAATTCTTTGCTTTCTTAAAGCGTCGGACTTCTAAATTCTCATAAGGGCCTCCAGGAATTTTTTCTACTGCTTGTTGAATTATTTTAATAGATTCCCTCATTTCACTGACTCGTACTAAATAACGAGCTAATGAATCCCCTTCTTTTTGCCACTGGACTTTCCAATCAAATTGGTTGTAAGACTCATAAGGATCCACTTTACGAAGATCCCATTGTATTCCAGAAGCTCGTAACATAGGTCCCGATAAGCCCCAATTTACTGCTTCTTCTCCCCTAATAAAACCTACTCCCTCAACTCGCTCTAAAAAAATGGGATTCTGTGTAATAAGTTGTTGATATTCAACAACTCCGCGTAAAAAATAATCACAGAAATCCAAACATTTATCGATCCATCCATAAGGTAGATCCGCGGCTACTCCTCCGATGCGAAAGTAATTGTGCATCATTCGCATACCTGTAGCAGCTTCAAATAGATCGTATATTAATTCTCTCTCTCTAAAAATATAGAAAAAAGGGGTCTGTGCGCCGAGATCCGCCATAAAAGGCCCAAGCCATAACAAGTGAGAAGCTATACGGCTCAGCTCTAACATAATTACCCTAATATAGCTGGCTCTTTGCGGTATTTGAATATTCTCCAAGAATTCTGGTGCATTTACCGTTATTGCTTCTGTAAACATAGTAGCTAAATAATCCCATCGTGTTACATAAGGTAAGTATTGTATAATAGTTCGGTTTTCCGCGATTTTTTCCATTCCTCTGTGTAAATAGCCTAATATGGGTTCACAATCAATAACATCTTCACCATCAAGAGTAACGATCAGTCGAAGAACACCATGCATTGATGGGTGTTGAGGGCCCATATTGACTATCATGAGATCTTTTCTTGTAAGCGGTAGACTCATATCCTTTCTTCCTTAATTCATTATTCCATGAAAATGGATTATTCCATGAATTCCTCAAAACGAGGCTCATCAAAATGCAAAATCTAAGACTACTATAAGACTACTAATAAAAAAAGAAAAAAATTCGAACGATTAAATTACTGCTCCCGAATATTCAACTGACTGATTAATTTCTTATAACGTACTCTATTTTTCTTTGCCAAATAAGCTAGCAAACGTCGACGTTTTCCCAAAAGTATTCGTAGACCTCTTTCGGATGAAAAATCTTTTTTGTGTAATTCCAAATGTGAAGCAAGTCTCCGTATCTTATTGGTGAAACTAAATACTTGAAATTCAACAGAACCTCTGTTTTCTTCTTTTTCTTCTTTAACCATAAATCCCAAAATTTTTCTACCTCCTTTCTTTTTCATATATTTTTCTGATCAGGAAAAATAAAAAATTATGTCAGTTATTTTGAAGTTATTCTAATCTCGTACACACAAAAAT